ATTCCGGACCTTTTTTTCTCAGGAGTATTTCTTTTACAAGGAGTATTTGAATGACGAGGAGCCGTATGAGGTGAGAATCTCACGTACGGTTCTGTATAGTGACATTGGAGCTGTCGACTATTCCACGACTACACCGAAAAAACCCAACTCTGCCCTACGCAAAGTCGCGAGAGTTCGACTAACCTCCAAGTTTGAGGTAACGGCTTACATACCAGGCATTGGCCATAATTTGCAGGAACATTCGGTGGTCCCCGTGAGAGGTGGAAGGGTCAAAGACCTACCCGGTGTTAGGTATCACATTGTTAGAGGAACCTTAGATGCTGTAGGGGTGAAGGATCGTAAAAAAGGGCGTTCTAGTGCGTTGCAGAACATTGTCATAACTTGTATCATTGCAATGATTCCGTATCAGTTGTTCTGATATGTTAAATGTGTAGCCGACCCAGCACTGCCGGGGGACTAAAGCCTGCTACTGCAGAGATTGATAGAGATTAATTATTATCTATCTATTTGTATGAAACAACTTGGTGTCTAAGGTGTTCTATTCCAGTAAGTTGAGTTTTACCTAGACTCTCACCTGGAAAATCCTAGGATGTCTTTTCCTCTTGGAACAGGTTTAGATTACGACTACGGAGATTCGGTGAAGGCTTCATGCACATCTACTGGTTGGATTGATAAACCTACGGACATTCCCAGTAAGATAACTGAATTGCAAGATTTTCTTCCTTTATATCTAGACTTCGACTTCTTTTATCCGTGGAATAGATTTTATCCGTGGAGTGGGAGAAAACGGATACTCAGTGTGCGATGAGTAAATATGATTTGCATTTTAAAAAATAAATGGTTCAAAATCATTTGAATAGTTTCTATTCAATCATGTGGAAAGCTGTATTCGATGAAAGTCGCACGTGCAGTTTGGAGGGAGATCCTCGACTAACCAGTGGATCCACCCTACAATATGGAGTGAAAAAGCCAAAATAGTAGATTGAGATACCATTGAAATAAAAGAATTGATTGAAATCTGACATATTTATATTTGTAAACTCGTGTTACATCGGAGCAGTGTAGCGAACAGAAAGAAAAATATCGAATCAGATCCAATTTATCGTAATCGATTAGTAAATCTGCTAGTTGATCGTATCCTGAAAAATGGCAAGAAATCACTGGCTTATCAGATTTTTTATCAGGCTATGAAGCGGATTAGGTAAAAGACAAATAGGAACCCACTGTCTGTTCTGCGACAGGCGGTGCGCGGGGTAACTCCCGATGTAGTGACAGAAACCAAACGTGTAGGTGGATCAACTTATCGAGTTCCCGTTGAAGTAGTACCGGCAGAGGGAAAAGCTTCGGCTATCCGGTGGTCATTAATCGCGTGTCGAAAACGCTCAGGTCGAAGTATGGCTTTAAGATCGAGTGATGAATCGATGGATGCCGCCAGGAATTCCGGTAGTGCCATACGAAAGAAAGAGGAGACTCATAAAGTTGCGGAAGCTAACAAAGCTTTTGCCCATTTCCGCTAGTTTCGGATTCGTTCCAATCCACAATCTTTCCGTTGTGGATTGGAACCGGGGCACAAACTATCGGGGAATCAAAAAAAAACTATGGAGAAATGGTTGAGTGAGGAGTCGGCGACAAATAACGGATGTCTAAGCCACAAATGGGGATTGACAACTACTTCTTTTTCTAGGTTGTTAATTATTAGACTCCTTCTAACCCAATAAGGTAGCGGGGGGGGGCCAATGCGGAGTTGCGGAGTGCCTCGCAAAAAGGCTTGACGCGTGACCAGTTTTTTCAGAGACTGAAATTCATTGAGGCGCGCACCGCATACTGCATAGAGTAAGAATTTCATTCTTCTCTGAAAAAGGAAGAAAGCCTTGTTGTAAAACAATGGCTAAAATTTGTTTGAGACATCGAAAAGAAGCCCCCATATCCGAGAATTCTGGGGACTCAATTAATTTCGGTTGACACAGATAGGTTTTTGTGATATATTACAAATTAACAAGCTTACTAGCCTGGGGAATCACTAATTATATCTCGAAAACCAAAAATTACCATGACCGCAACTTTAGAACGACGCGAAAGCGCAAGCTTATGGGGTCGCTTCTGCGACTGGATCACCAGCACCGAAAACCGTCTTTACATCGGATGGTTCGGTGTCTTAATGATTCCCACCTTACTAACCGCAACCTCTGTATTCATCATTGCTTTCGTCGCAGCTCCTCCCGTAGATATTGATGGTATTCGCGAACCCGTTTCTGGTTCTTTGCTATACGGTAACAACATTATCTCCGGCGCTATCATCCCTACTTCTGCAGCTATTGGGTTACATTTCTACCCAATCTGGGAAGCAGCTTCCGTCGATGAATGGCTTTACAATGGTGGTCCTTACGAACTTATCGTTCTTCACTTCTTACTTGGTGTAGCTTGCTACATGGGTCGCGAATGGGAACTGAGCTTCCGTTTAGGTATGCGTCCTTGGATCGCTGTTGCGTACTCAGCTCCTGTCGCAGCTGCTACCGCCGTCTTCTTGATCTACCCAATTGGTCAAGGAAGTTTCTCTGACGGTATGCCTCTAGGCATTTCTGGTACTTTCAACTTCATGATCGTCTTCCAGGCTGAGCACAATATCCTTATGCATCCCTTCCACATGTTGGGTGTAGCTGGCGTATTCGGCGGCTCTCTATTCAGTGCTATGCATGGTTCTTTGGTAACTTCTAGTTTGATCAGAGAAACAACTGAGAATGAGTCTGCTAATGCAGGTTATAAGTTCGGTCAAGAAGAAGAAACCTACAACATCGTAGCTGCTCACGGCTATTTTGGTCGTTTGATCTTCCAATATGCTAGCTTCAACAATTCTCGTTCTCTACACTTCTTTTTAGCTGCTTGGCCCGTAGTAGGTATCTGGTTCACCGCTTTAGGCATTAGCACTATGGCATTCAACTTGAATGGTTTTAACTTCAACCAATCCGTGGTTGACAGCCAAGGTCGTGTTATAAACACCTGGGCTGATATCATAAACCGTGCTAACCTAGGTATGGAAGTCATGCATGAACGTAACGCTCACAACTTCCCTCTAGACTTGGCTTCTGTTGAAGCTCCTTCTACAAACGGATAATATCCTTCTGGTTATGTGGCACAACTGGATACCAAATCTCTTAACTCCGGAAGGAGGTTTGGTGTCCGACGAGGTGAAGGTTCGTGCGGTAGAACGGATAGAGAGGATGATAACAGCTTGTCACAATTTCACGATTATCAGTTCCCAACCTTGAATTCTGAAAACTATTTGGAATATCCTTCTGCAATTTGATGGATTACGAGGTTTCCTACTCCGATTTGCAGAATGCTTGTAATCTCCCACCTAAATCTTTTAGATAAAAGAAATTGAGAGTGCATTCCTGATTTCAAAGATTTTCTATTGTCTCGTTATATACATAAAGTCAACATGTATGTGTATCAACCGAAGAACCTATCTAGCTTGCTTAACGGATAGATCTCGTTCACGTCCGGGGGTGGGGGGGGAGCCAGCTAAATCGACAGAGGGGGCGGACGTAGCCAAGTGGATCAAGGCAATGGATTGTGGATCCATCACGCGCGGGTTCAATCCCCGTCGTTCGCCCATCCAATTGGGTAATTTGATCCCATCGCTCTGCTTGCTTGGAACAGAGAATCATTGTTAAGGTGGGTGGGATATGTGTGGGTCTCCCCGACAATAACGATTTCTAATTCCCGATCTAATGCCAGTTTTGGATACGACTATTCACGGAAATCACTAGACTCGTTTGAAATATTTCTTCCATAATATCTTGAAATTTTCAAATTTATTGGTATAATAAATATGGGAAATAGATAGTATCTACCGCATAGAATTAATATGAAGAAAGAAAGTAAGGTAAAAAAGGTGGCAAAAAAAAGAGTAGGAAGTCCAGATTTTTCATCTAAAATTTCGGAGTTAGTAGAAGTCAGTCTATTAGACCACTTCTTCGAATCATTGAAAAACCAACATCTCAAAGGATTTTTCATTAGTCCATCTTCCAATTATGAACCTTTTATCAGATTATCTGACTTGTGATTTCTGAGTTCACTATTTTTACGCAATCTGCGTGATTCACTAAAAAGAGATAGTGGCATCACCCTGGAGATGCTGATGTTGCTAACAATACCAATTTCTATGCATTGCTTGAGTGACAAAAGGTCGATCGAAAGAAGTTTTGCATTAGCGGGAGTCATTAATGGGGGTGACGAAGTAATAAAGAAACAAGCAGAAATTTCTGGTGACTTCTCCCGCGACTGCTTTCCCCGATTCAAAAGATCTTTATCTGTTGGAAAGGATGGAAAGAGGGGAATACCTGTTTCCCACTACTTAGGTTTGAACGAAGAGATTTCTGCAGGTTCAACGAGAAAAGAGAAGCAAGTTCGTTATGATGCGATGATTCCTCTGGGTTACGGTCGATGGAAGGCATGCGTAGCGAGGGATTCACTCCTTGGCAGAGATATATCCAAGGATGAGACTGAAAGGATTCAAGGATTTTGCAGGGATAGGTGTTTACGAAACTCAAGTAGGTTTTTCAAATTCTACAACTACCTGGTAGTTTATAAAAACAACCAAAGTGATTTCGATTCGTTATTCTTTCGGGAAAGTCATAACAAGCGAGATCTGGGTCGGTTACAAGCAACACAATTGAGAAACGACTCATTAAGTACCGTAGTATTGAACTCCTACGACAAGGCGTTACTTGAATCCAGAGATTCAGCAGATCACCAGGGGGATGGGTCGATATTTTATTTCGAGCGAGAAGCCTTTTCCAACTTGTCTTCATTTACGTCTTGTGAAAAGACGACGTCGTTTCGTGGCTGTATATCCGGATTGGATTGTGACAAAAATGGGGAAGAATTTCCCGTTCTACACACTTATTCACAAATGAAAAATGGATTAATAAATCGACTCACCGAATTTTTCTCGATAATTGAGAAATCAAATCTGGTTTTTAGCGGGGCAATAGTTATTGACGTCAGTAATAGCGTCAAATCTGGGAAAGGATTTCCATTGAAAACGAAGGGTGACATGCCGCTTACTCAAATATCTGGCAAAAAACTTGGGCTAGCGAGTAGCAGACACCTCAACCTCAACGAGATTCTTCCAAACTATTTTCAAATATCTTCAGGTATACCTAGAAAAATAAGTAATCGAAGTGAAAATACTATTTCTTTAAACTAATTGGAAGAAAAGGGTAACATACATTCAATATACAATTTAGTTAAATTGTATGGACGAAGTAGAATCATACCTCTCTACTCAACATACATATTTCTTTTCTATGACTATTTCTGCGCATTATTTACTGAATATTTCTTCCAAATCAAATATCGGTTGGATGGCTGGACGGGGAGCGGGGAGTACACCGGTGTAACAAGAATTGCAACTGAATAAATAGTATTGAAATGGAAGGATAACGTAGAGCGCCTATTGAACGAATATATTACCTTTCAAGTTGGTGAGTATAGAAATGTTCAGTTAAATGTGCATAGATGGTTCGATACGACCGGGGATTCGTCTCTTTCCCTCGCCGGGGAAGTCTTAAAGTATGAGTTGGAGGAATCAATTTGCCGCGTATCAACAATAAGAAACGAATTACTAAATAATATTGGTGTCAGTCTCGGTAGTAACAATCAACAAAACAAAAAAGATTTTCATCGATTTCTCAATGCTTTTTTTCTTTACAAAATGATTGTTGCTGAGGTTATTCGCCAGAAAGCTTTGATATATACCATTGATTATTGCATCGAAAAATTGAACGATATAGATCTCGATAAATTGAACAAGATAGATATCATGAAGCTTGATCTTTTATCAAGTTTATTCGATGGTTACATTGACGAACAGATACTTTTCCTCAAAACAATTCTTGAGAGAAAAAAGAGTTTCTTCATTGAATCCAAACTGTTAATGAGTGAGAAATCGGTAGGCTCTTCGACCGAGCTGGAACCTGCAGTGAATCCCACTTCTCTCGGGTTGCCCCGCATCGAACCCATCCGAGCAGGATTTTCATTTTCAAGCGATGCTCTTTCCATTGCGGGGAGGGAATTTTGGAATCTATTTCTGCATGATTTAAACCGTGGGGGAGATTCAACTAAAGATATTGGTGGGAATATTTCAAGATACATTTCCGATCAGGTTAGTAAACTAAATTTTCTAGATGACTCACCTATACGGAACTGTGCTAGAAGCAACTTTATTCCGAGAATCAAAAGGGATTTTTTTATTGGGAGATGCAACAGTAGTTATCTCGACGTCCTAGAAAACTTCTATGCGGGCTCCGAAGATGAAACCATCTCATTTATTCATCCCCAACTGTCGGATTCGTTGTCATCCAATTTATCGAAACAAACAGCAAGGGAGGTTGCTGGCCACGTACTCACACCAATTCAATTTACTTCGTCTAATCTGCATGAATCCACAGCCACAGCATTAGTAACTCATTCAGATGGACTTTCCAATTCTATTTCGGATCTGAATAGGTTACTGGCGAGTTTGAACTCATCTCCTCGTGAAACGATAGAGTCATTCTTATATTCGTGCAGTAGCGCTGGAGTTTATTTGGGGAAGACGTCGATAAACTCCGATTCATCGTCGGATCGGCGACCCCAACCTCGTCCCAAGAATCTGGTATTGGATCGAGTCTATCAAAAGAATTTGTCTATTAGGTATTTCTGGGAACCGGAAGAAATAGAAACATCTTACTGGTCGCTAAGACTCCCATTATGCGACGATGTAACATCGAGATCTCTAGCAGAATCGATTGGAGAGGAGGTTGCGCGCGAAGATACGGACTATGCGGATCAATCTATCCGGAAAGAGGCTATTCGTCCATCCCACTTTATCAAATTCAATGAATTATTAAAAGATTTGAACAGATATGAGATCTCTTGGATCTTTTGGAAAGACAATATCGGTGAAAAATGGAGCTTATTTAGAGATTATATACCTTGGTTTTTTACCCCCACCTGGTGGAGATACTTCTACGATCTGATTAGAGAAACATATCCAGAAATAGTACTTAAAATAAGTTATGACTCGAATCATAATTTTCCCAGGATTTATAAAAGAATTGCTGAGGATGTAGTAGATGGCGCGAAAGCCTATTTATCCCAAAGACTGCAAAGCCTAGGATTGAGATTTGACAACGATTCTATCAATACTGTAGTATCCGAGATAGGTCTTCTTATTTTCGAAGAAATTCCTGATGAAGCGGAGATTTTACATTCGGGAGGATGGTCAGGATCTCAATTTTCCAATAGGTCTATCTGCTATTACTTCATTCTTTCAGTATTAATTGTTCTTGCATTATTCAAACACCCTTTGTCTGCCGTTTCGGGTTTCAATTCCTTTCATCCATGGAAACGTTTCAATACTATTGAATATCTAACAGACCCAACGCGTGGATCCTATTTGAAAGAGGTAATGTATTCCCCTTCGACAAGCTAAATGTCAACGAGAGATCTACTAATCTATTCTTTGAATAGATTCTTGAATTATATAAATAATATAATCTTTTTTTTCTTTGTGAAAAATGAACTCGATTCATGGATGTTTCATAAAGAAAGCTCCGATATCCTAGATAGTAAGAAAGAACTACTGACTCAACACCTAGTGACGAATAAAATTTTTCGCAGGTATGCGTCGAAATTGAATTCCAATTACGATTTATCGAGCAACGAGATTTCTCATGAACCTTATCCACAGGAAAGATCTAATGTTTTGGCATACTTACTTCAATTCTGGCAAAATGATCTATTGAGTCACAAGATCCGTAAGTTGGATCCTGCGGAGAAGTGGGCCTTTTCCGCTCTCGAGAGAAATATTCTATTTTCAGTAACAACGAGACGAAGAGGCAGTCTACTAGATATGCCATGTCATGACATACCTATTTCACTCCAATCGGGATTATTACCATCTAAAGGAATTTTGCTAGTAGGACCCATAGAAACTGGACGATCTTCCATTATTAGAGATGTAGCATTCGATTCCTACTTTCCAGTGGTGAAACTACCATTGAAAAAGCTGATATACAACCGATCCTTCTTTAATAATGTACGTGGAAATTTCATCTCGAAAGAAAGCGTACACCGATTAAATTTCGTTTTTGAAATGGCGAAAGAGATGTCTCCTTGTACACTATGGATTCAAGATATTCATGAATTGAATATTCATCGTTCGTATCATAAGCTAGAAGCTGATCCCAAATTCTTACTTTGCCAAATATTGAAAAGTATTGGTGACAGGCGCAGCAATTCCAACATCTGCAGGAATGTTGTTATCGCTACGACTCACGTACCTGCGAGGATAGATCCAGCTCCAATAGCTCCGAACCGGTTAAACTAATTAATAAATTTTCGAAAATCCAACGGGTATCAACGTCATAAAGAATTATCAATTCTATTACGTATCAAAGGTTGCGAAATGGAGGCTAATCCGCCTCTTCCTCTTATTGAAGGTACTGGGTCTGGAACTACGGGTTATAGTAAACGAGATTTATTTCTTCTTGCTAATGAGGCGTTATTAATAGGTACTTCCAAAAGAAGTAAGATTCTACGTAGCGACGCAATTGAATTAGCTTTGCATAGACAACATTCGACTGCTAGTGATATGGGCAATGGGATAGAATCCGGTTCTGAATCGGAAATCTTTTCTCACGAGATAGCGGAAGCTACTTCAAAGAATAGTTTGATAGATACTTATATCACAAATACATATATTGGTCGTAACGCGTTAAAAATGCGATTTTATTATTTGTCTAACTGGTATGTGGAACCTTCAATAACCAAGTCAACATTTAATGAATTCACTCTATTTTCGCATATCCTAGGGATACTAGCTGGATTAGTTGCTCGCGATTCGCTCCAAAGGGATATGAGAAAGGAGGAAAATTTGATTGTTATCGACAAACTCGTAGAGAATGACTTAAACCTAGCTTGTGGCGTACTAGAAAACCTCTCGACTAATTTCTCACGTTCGGAAATTTGTAAAGACGGAAGTCGACACAGTAATAGTCTTTCCTTTTCCGTTCCTATCGATAAACCCAAGTATTGTTCAGGTGTAACCTCTAAAAGTCGTTCTTCTAAATTTGTGAGAAAGGGGGGGTTTAGCAGTCTAACCGACTTCGAACTGCAACAGTCACCCGAACTAATAAACTCAAGTCCGACGGAAGTGTCGCGTGAGATCACTTGGTCCCATAAGGCTTGGCGTCTCCGTTTCCTGCGAAGCGGGGCTTATGAATTGATGAGGGTATTATCTGAACCCAATCATTTGTATAATTTAATTTTCCTCTACCAAAATCAGAATTATATACCCCAACAAGATTTTGAATTCAATAAGATTAAGGGTGACAAAAGTAAATGGTGTGATAAAAGCGGATATCTATTCACTTCTGAAAAATCTGCGACTAATGTGACAGATAAATCTATTGAAAGATTGGAAAACCGGTTGGATAATATGTCGTTACGCGAGCAATTTCTCGAATTGGGAATATCCGGCGACTCATCTAATGAATATGAAACACACTGTAATCGATTTGATGAAACGACTCGACTCTTCGGGGGGCGCTTCATATGGGACCCCATGCTTCTGTTCCAGCCAGATCCTAACATTCCTTCCTCGCGTCGCAGCTTGTTGCCGACGAAAGAACTGGCGCGGAGGCTTTACACCATTTACGGTATGAGAAGGCAGCACCTTAATAAAATGTCAAATAAAAAAATTAAAAATTTCTTTCTCTATCGTGAAGATAATCCGAAATTGAAACCTGACTCACCTATTAAGCGGTGTAATAATCTCCCTATGGATGAAGAGGAGCGAGATTTTGAATACGTCAAAGAAATTTCCTCTATGGATATACATCTGCAATATCCGCAGACATTTAGTCCCGCTCGCTTCGATTCCTACGTGGTAGCAGAAGATTTCCCAGAGCGATTTATTCGGTTTAGGCTTCTGATTCATAGAAACAAATGGATGAGGCGAAACCGTTGCCCATTTCAGGATTTTCTTATCTATAACATGTTGCTTGAAATTTATTAATATCTATTCAGTCCGTTCTGGTTTGGTGGGGCGTCACTGGATCGAGCGACGAAACAATTTTCTCAGGAAAGTTCATAGAACAAATCTTAGATACCCCTCATTCTGTATAGATTTCTAGCCATATAATTAGAAGCCAAATCAGTAAAAGGAAGGTCTATATTTTCCTTTTACTGATACAAATCATTTTCTCGCAGCATCTTAAATAGTTAAGGAGCTGAAGGCCATTTCCTAGATGAGTTTTTTATGATTCTTTCTGCTTAGAAAGAAGATTCGGAGGGAACAATAGCTTCTTCCGTAGGGATTTTGCAAAACAGCTTTTTAACATCAATATCACGCTTGGAATAGATCCTCTATTTCAGAAAATTGTGGATTTACTCCCCTCTCCAGATGACTAATTGATTCGCTCATTCTAATCGCTCAATACGCCGGAATTGAAGTGGGGGCCCCCAAAAACGACCTCATAGGATAGGCAGGATCCCTGGGGTATTCAAGGGGGGGGGGGGGTAAGGGCGAAGGACGCACAAATCTTCTTCTCCCCAATTTTTAGAGCTGGAAATAAGCACGATAGTGAATCATTCACTGGTTGGTGGGTCATGGTCCAACGCAATTTGATTTGGCATCTGCGGCAAATGCAACTATCCAATTACTAGGAATTATTGACGTAGATTCGAATGAATCTCCCCGGGTAGGATTCGAACCTACGACCAATCGGTTAACAGCCGACCGCTCTACCGCTGAGCTACCGAGGAAAGTGGTAGGGGATTCAGTCTCATACACACTCAAAGACCTTTGTTCCCTGAACCGTTTCTAAATCTGTAATACGTTAAGCTTTCTCCGACATTTCGTGAAGTAAACTTCGTGTACACCCTAACTCCTATTATAGCATTATAGGGCAAGGCGGCGGCGATAGCAATCCCGTTTGAATGGAAGGGTACCCTACCCAAATCATCGGAGAGGGGGGGGGGGGGGCAATCGATCGGGGTCGGGATCAACCCCACAAGCCCCCCACGATCTGTATCGATCAATCACCAATTAGTACTTTCTATTCCCCCCCCTCCAAGAAGCATAGTAGAATAACCACAGGATTTTCCTACCTTGCCTTCTAGGAATAAGTAATATCTTTGAGAAATAAAAAGAGCAAAAAGGAGAGAGATGGGGATGGGGGAGATGAACAATAGTCGGGAGAAATGAACACGAATTGGAGCTTCGTGAAACGAAAGTAGCAGTTTACGGCAAGGGCGGAATTGGGAAATCAACAACTGACATCGATAAAACAACTCCAATTACTAACCCAAGTAGATATTGAGATATTCTACCATTTTTTCCATGCCGCATACTCTCTCCACCAAAGATACTTGATACACCAGTTCCGTTGATAAACCCATCAATTATCCATTGATCAAAACGCAAAACAAGTTTGCTGAGTAATACTAGACCTCGAGTGAAATAAGCTTTGTAGTAATAATCAATATAACCCCGATTTATAGACCAGTCTCTTATAAAAGATACAAAAGTACTTAGTAAATTTCTATTGATTAATTTTTCAAAAAATTTTGTATCAACAATTTTATCATTTTGTCCATAAACTTTGAAAGAAACTAATAATCCAATAAGAGATAAACTAAGTGAAGGGATCGAACTAGTTAATGTCTCCGTCAAAAATTCAAGACGTTTACTAATTTCGAAAAAGGAAGGAATAGAAATCAGCCAATCAAGCAAAAAGTCTAAACTACCTCCTTCTTGACTTGGGTCAACCCCCACTCCTGCCAATCCCGCAAATAACGTAGGTATCGCCAAAATAATCAGAGGCAATACCATGCAAGAATTTGATTCTTTCGGATATAGGAGATTTTGCTCAGAAGGAGTTTGATTTTTCCCCTCACGAATTGAATCTACTTGAGGAGGATGCGCAATGACCAGGTTTCCCGTTTCTGCAACACCGTTTCGTTCCGTATCTGTTGTAGATATGGTATCACTAATTTTTATGGTAAGTGATTCTGGCTGAGCTCCGCCCCATGGAGTAATACTATTTCCGATTGGAATAAAATCGTTGAAATCAATAAAATTTGTTTGATTAGCACGAAAATTTCCCTCAAAAGTGAGAAGGTAGATACGAGACGTGTAAAACGCAGTAAGTCCTGCTGTAATGGAAGTTGCTAATCCAAGATAGGGGGAGTGCAGCCAACTTTCAGTAATAATTTGATCTTTAGACCAAAAACAGGATAGTGGAGGTATGCCACACAAAGAAAGAGTACCCGAGAGAAAGGTAGTTCCAGTAATTGGCATGTGTTTTCTTAAGCCACCCATGAAAAACATATTTTGACTTCTAGTGGGAGAGTATCCTACCACTTTTTCCATGGAATGGATAACTGAACCAGAACCCAAAAATGACAAAGCTTTCGAATAAGCATGCGTGATGAGATGAAACAAAGCAGATTGGGAGGCACCGATACCCGAAGCTGGTACCATATATCCTAACTGAGACATTGTGGAGTAGGCCAAACCCCTTTTCAGATCTTTCTGGGCAAGAGCTAATGTAGCGCCTGGCAAGGTTGTTACTCCGCCCACCCAGGAAATAGTATACATCGTCGGAGGCAATATTGAGATAAAGCTGAAAATTCGAGCTATGAAGAAAATTCCGGCAGCCACCATAGTAGCTGCGTGAATAAGAGCCGATATGGGCGTAGGTCCCTCCATAGCATCTGGCAACCATATGTGAAGTGGAAATTGGGCGGACTTGGCAACCGGACCTGAAAAAAGTAAAAGGGCTATTGTATTAACAAAGATTGGATTGATTGCACCGCTGTTATTCAATTCGAAAAATCAGTCACACAATTCAAAAATCTCGAAGCTACCAGTTATCCAGTAGACACCTGATATACCCAACAGTAACCCAAAATCTCCTATGCGGTTGGTTACAAAAGCTTTCTGACAAGCATTTGCGGCGCTAGATCTTGCAAACCAAAAACCGATTAACAGATAGGAACACATTCCGACTAATTCCCAAAAGATGTAAATCTGTATCAGGTTGGGACTAAAAACTAAACCTAACATTGATGCGGTAAACAAACTTAGGTAGGCATAAAATCTTACGTATCCCTAGTCGTGACACGTGTAACTATCGCTGTAAACCGTCACTGAAATACCCACGGTAGTAACTAATATTGACATAACAAGACTAAGCGGATCAATCAAAAAACCTATTTTCAAACAAAAATCACTTTTCGGAATCCGAGCCCACAAATACTGCTGGATGGAGTGAGTCGCGACTTGTTGCCGAAAAAGGGCAAGGGAAACAAACATAGCAGCGATTAACGAAAAGGTATTGAAAATGGCACACAGGCGGCGTAAGCTTCTTGCAGCTTTCGGGAAAAAAAACGATAGGGATCCGGTCGAACGAGAAGCTGCCAACGGACACGAGGGGATTAAACAGGCATATTGATTTGGGAGTTCCACGGGCATATCAAGTCCAAATTAAATTTATTGTTGTTTTCAACTTCTTCTGACTGGGAGTCAAAATAAAAATCTGGGAACAATAAGAAATGGAATATATGCAGGCAATATAATTAGTGTTTAACTAGACAAGAAACTCCACCTGTACAATTTTTTAGTTTCATGTTATAAAAATATGTAAAAAACTTGACAATATTTAAAGAAGCCTGAGATACTTATTCAAGTTAGATAATTTGATTCCAAATAGGTTTGCAAATCACTCCCCTCATTTTTTTTTGTATTAAAAAAAAAAGTGGATAGATAAAAAGAGAAAATTAGGATGAATAAATATGCAATAATTGACATCGGAGGTAAACAACTCCGAGTAGAACAGGGAAGATTTCACGACGCTCGGCATTTCGCCCCAGTTCGACCCGTCTTGACGTCCAATACAAAAATATCAATAAATCGGGTCTTACTTATTCGTGATGGATCTAGCATCAATCTTGGATATCCGTGGTTGGATGATGCAGTTGTCAGAGGCAGAATCTTACACGGTTGCTTCAAAAAGAAACTGGTGATACGAAAGATTCATTCTAAGAAGAAAACATAACGAACTACCGGATATAGAGAAAATATGACCCGATTCGTCGTTGATTCCATTTTTTTTGGTGGTAAAGACCTAGACGAATCTTAAATAGTTTTTTATATTGAATATTGAATCAATAGATACTTAGAGAATTAATGGAACAACATAGAACTTCATTGTTTTTTTATTTTCCCTTGCTCGTGCTCATTTTTATTTAGTTCTTTTTATTATATCCATTCCATTGGTACGTATCAACACAGTTCCAAGTTAGTTGCAAAAAAGTACTAGATATATGGCAGTTCCTAAAAAACGAACTTCTAGATCAAAAAAAAAGATTCGTAATCATGCATGGAAAGCTGAATCCGTGGGAGTGGCGTCAAGGGCTTTTTCCCTGGCCCAATCTGTGTTAACCGGTCGTTCAAAAAGTTTTTACTATATAACGGAAAAAGTCGAGAGTAAAAAAGATTCCTAAAATAAAAATTGGATTATTTTTTCCCTATCATTTTCAGAAACGTAATATAGATATATATGTATGAGGTGAATGATTAGATGGAAAACTCCGAAACGGGGGAAGAGGTGTAACACCAAGAAGTACCAGTACATTGAGGTTAACGAAAAATCCGATTTCGTAATATGGGGAATACTTACTTAAAAATTCAAGGTATGTTGTTTGGCCGTGTTGAGACTTGTCGGTAATGATTTACTCAGTCGCGGTTGTAACATAAGTTTGACTAGTAAAAATCAAACTGAATAGACAATGACTTCAAACGTCAAATAGGTTTGATATTGCGGGAGTTAAAAGCTAACTAGTTGACAGTTGCTACTTTTGTTCTCTGGTAAATGCAGACATATAATAATATTAATATTTTCGAGGAAACAAAAAGGCAATAAAAGACTATACCTTCCCTTTCCCAACTTCCTAAGTATGGACAGGGAGAAAACAAATGACTTTAAAAGGAAAAACTAAGTCGAAGATACCTCTTTTTTTTTGCTTTTTTTCGGAGTTTCTTACAGAGATTTCGGGGGAGCAAAAGGTTTTCCACCTAAATATAAAAACTAAATGTATTTCAATTTATCAATTGCTTGCCTGGAAAAGCGGCAAACTTATATCATTACTTTTTCACGAACCCAGCGACTTCATCTCCATTCGGAATAGCAGGATTCGAACCTGTGACCTCCATCACCCCAAGATGGCGCGCTACCAAGCTGCGCTATATTCCGTTATATATGTACATCTATCTATATCTATATATATATATATATATAGATATAGATAGATAGATAGATGGTGTTATATGCTAGTACTAATGCCACCTCAACTTAATGAATCCTCTGCTAAATTGGCTTTCTATTTGTTGAAATAAGTCATTCCGAGAGCAAAAAAACCTCTCTTTTCCTTGCCATTTCGATAATTTGTCCGTATACAACTAAATTTTTTGCAAATAGATGTTGACATGCCATCCCAAACCAATATAGAATATTTCCATATCTACATCTACCTATCTATATATCTATATATAGATATCTATAGATATAGATAGATAAATAATATATTACAAGAAGCCGCTATGGTGAAACAGGTAGACACGCTGCTCTTAGGAAGCAGTGCCAGAGCGTCTCGGTTCGAATCCGAGTAGCGGCATTATCATTATAGAGTTTCCCAACTTTTATATACGAATTTCTTTAATGGATAAGTGAAAGAAAAGAAAGAATCTATGTATATGTAGATAATTTTATTTTCTATTTGTAATATATATATATATATGTAATTCATATGGTTCAGTATACTTTTCAAATCAATAGAAATTAGTTACTAATGTCTATTTAAGTTATGGCAATGGTAATTCTCTACCTCTTCGCGTTTGTACAAAAAAAAAGGAAAAATGTTACTTTGGTAGTAATTGATTTGAATCCGATTGAATCCGATCAGATCAAGTTGGAATAATTTACCGGTCTCCCTTCATTACGACGTATACCTATATTGAACGCGCTTCTATCCACATTTCATTTCTGATGCTTCTTTCTGCTACGCCGTCGAATCCGACCAATCTATTTTACATATTTGATAAATCAAATAAACTTAGCAGGAGGAGTATGACAATTGCTTTTCTCTGCACGACGGAATTTTCAGTAATCCGCTGGTTTCAAACTAGGCATCTACCACCGAGCAATCTGTACGAGTCATCAATGTTTCTTTCATGGAGCTTCTCTTTATCATACGTAATTTCAGAAGTTAGGAATCAGAATGGGTTGTCGGGTGCAATTACAGCGCCGGGTGCTATGCTGACTCACGCGTTTGCAACCTTAGGCCTCCCTGAAGAGATGCAGCAATCCGCGCCTTTAGTACCTGCTTTGCAGCCTCACCGGTCGATGACGCATGTAAGTACGACGCTGTTGAGTCATGCAACCTTGTTGTGCGGATCTTTGTCGGCAGTATCTCCATCGAGTATTTTTTATGGCGAGATAAGCAATTACTCCGTTTCTGATTCGAGACACAATTATAGCAAATGTAGTACTTTACTAAATATTCGTAGCGGAACTGATGCACGGAGTTTCCCCCATCTACTACCCCTAAATTCGAGAAAATGTAAATTACTTAATCAATTAGATAGGTGGGCTTATCAAATTATAAGCTTGGGGTTCTCGTTATTAACCATTGGTATACTTTCCGGAGCGGTGCGGGCTAATGAAGCTCGGGGATCTTATCGGAGCTGGGACCCTAAAGAAACTTGGGCGCTAGTAACTCGGTCAATACACGCAACTTACCTTCATATTAGGACGACTAACAAGCGGATGGGGGAGGGGCCAGCTGCGGCAGCATCTACTGGTTTTTTTCTAGTTTGGGTTTGCTTCTTGGGAGTCAATTTGTTGGGGGTTGGATTACATAACTACGGATGGTTGGTATAAAAACAACGAAATGGAAAATTACTAAGTCAAAATAAAGACCTTTAATTCACCGGGTTTTCGGTTTCACCGAGTAAACGATATAAAAAATTGGTGGTGAAAGTAATTAAAAGATGGGGGAACAAAAACAAACATTTGATAGATGAGTAGGAGGTAGCTACATCCACATGTTTATCTGTTTCTGTTTCCCCATCCCAGTATATTTTCATTTGCGCTAGCGCTAGCGATTGCAAGCATAAACCGTTGGGAAATAACAGATGTGTTGTATATAAGTATTTCGTATGTTGGTGCTGATGCAGTTGGTGTTGGCAAGTTTTTCTACGAGGCAAGAACTAGAAACCCAATCTTTTTTTGTATCAAATTATTTGCAGTAGCGTAATTTATTTAAATTGCCCCCCCCCCCTTCCCCTCACCTCATATCCGAATATGAAGACGATATTGAGAACACTTTGCTACTCCGTATAGGTAAAATTAAATTTGGGTACGAACCGATACCTAATATTGGTAAGAAAAGGCAAGTCGAGGTGAATACCTCCCTCGGACCAAAATCAATTAAATAAGGATTTGATTCATTGGACAACCTATAGCCATAAAACATTCGACGTAACATGGATAACAAGTAGATAGAAGCTAATACTGTACCGGTTGCCTCCAACACTACAATTTCCGCTTTAAATGAAAATGAGTATTGCTTGCTGGTAACAACTCCCAAAAATACCAATAATTCTGAAACGAAACCACTCATTCCTGGTAATGCAAGAGATGCCAACGAAAATGCGCTAAACGTTGTAAATAGTTTAGGCATCGGAGCTGCTACTCCCCCCAATTCATCAAGAAGGAGAGTCTGCGTTCTGTCGTAGCAAGTACCTGCAAGGAAAAATAACGCTGCGCCAATTAATCCGTGAGATATCATTTGCAATATGGCTCCGTTAATACCCGCGTCTGTCAAGGAACCAACCCCAATGGTAACAAAACCCATATGGGAAATTGATGAATAGGCTATTCTTCTCTTGAGATTACGATGACTCGTAGAAGCTAGAGAAGCATATAAAATTTGAATTGCTCCGAGCAATATCAGCCACGATCCAAATAAACAATGCGCATGAATCAGTAACTCCAAATTGATTCGAATCAGCCCATATCCTCCCATTTTTAATAATACCCCAGCTGGTAACATGCATGTGCTGTAATGTGCCTCTCCATGAGTGTCTGGCAACCAGGTGTGAAAGGGAAATATCGGCAATTTAACCGCATAGGCAATTAAAAAGCCTAAATGAAGAGCAATTTCCAACGAGATGGGGTATGATTTACCCATTAAAACCTGGATATCAAAAGGGGGTACCCCGTTTCCATAAAAACTCATGGTTAAGGCTGCTACTAAGGGGAAGATGGAGCCGCCGGCTGTGTATGAAACAAATTTTGTGGCCGAATATGGACGTCTTTTTCCACCCCATAGGCATAGAAGTAAATAGACTGGAATTAGTTCCAGTTCCCACATAAAGAAGAAAAGCAAGATGTCGCGGGAAACGAACAACCCAATTTGACCGCTGTACATAACTAACATTGGGAAATGAAATAGCCGTGTATTACGAGTGATCGGCCAAGCCGCCAAGGTTGCCAGAGTAGTTATGAAACCCGTAAGTAAAATGAGACTCATCGAAAGTCCGTCAATACCTAATCTCCAATGGAAATGGATGGAGTTTATCCAGTTGAACGTCTCTATTAACTGGGTGGATTGCGAATCAACTTGGAAGTGACGATGAAAAATGTAAGTAATCAGCGAGAATTCCGATATGCAAATGCCCGGGGTATACCATCGAATAATTCTGTTTCCATCGCGAGGCAGAATTGGAAGCAGGAAACTGGCAAGAATTGGGAAGAGAACAATCGTTGTTAGCCGAGGTACATTACTCATCATGAATAGAAAATAATTTTTGATATGAAGCAAACTGCATGCGCCAACTACAACAACTCATACTCGGACTTCGCAGTCTCGAAGCTTCGAGTATGAGTCATTATAATTTAGTAATTAAATTTTACGGCTTTATTGACTAACTAGTAAGCTAAACCCATACTTCGGGTAGTTTCAGCCCCTAGGTAGACGCGTACACTCAAAAAATCTGTTGGACAAGCAGATTCACATCTTTTGCAACCCACGCAATCTTCTGTTCTAGGAGCGGAGGCTATCTGATTTGCCTTGCACCCATCCCAGGGTATCATTTCTAACACATCCGTGGGACATGCCCTTACACACTGGGTACAACCGATACACGTATCATATATCTTCACTGAATGTGCCATTGAGTTTATTTACTCCCATTGAATTCGTATACCGATTTTTTTTGGTAAAGAGGTTGAGGTAAAACTTTTTTCCCTATCCCTTACGCGAATACGTATTTTTACCACCAAGTAAAATATTTACATTTTCTCCCAAACCTATCTGATCGGATTCCAATTTTTTTTTTCTTTCTCTTTCAAAAACTTGTCCCCTTTCTACAAAAGAATAAGTTGACTACTTCTGAAATACAATAAGGTATCGAAATAATTTAGCAGATAGGGATACTTTAGTTGAACAGAAAATTGATTAGATTGATGAAATCAATTTATATAGTTATCAATCACCATTTTAACAAATTAAACTGATCAATACGAGTAGATCTCCTATTTCGATGGAGAGAAAGGGCAGTGGCTAACCCAGTGGCGGCCTCGGCAGCCGCAACGGCTGTCACAAATGTTGAAAATATTTCCCCCCCAGCTTGCTTATTGTTAAAAAAATTTGAAAATGTGATGAGATTTAAATTAACCGCATTAAAAATTAGCTCAAGACTCATAAGTGCCCTAACCATATTTCTACTTGTAATTAAACCAAGAAATCCGACACACAGAAGGTAAGCACTTAAAATTAGTCCGTGTTCAAACGTGGTTTATTAAAGCCCCCCTCAAAGATGAATGTTGGTAAGTCAATTTATTTCGCAGCTTCTTCCTCCTCCTTTTTCTTTGGGGAAGTTACTATTAATCATAAAGATTGAGAATTCTTACGAGATGATGAAAGATATGACTTTTCGCCAATTGTAACTGCGTCTTCGTCACGCGCTGGGTTAATTGCTCCCACCAAAGCAACTAAAAGAAGTATCGAAAGAAGCTCGAACGGAACTAAAAACTCACTCAATAACTTATAACCGAGTTGGTGGACGTCAATCCTGGGTGTATTTGACGAAAGAATCTCTGATTGATTGATGAAACTTATATCGAACCAGTTTGTATTACGAATTGTATCAACCAATACCAGAAAGAGGGCTGCACAAGCTCCCGAAACGGTGAAGTACCCTACGCCCCGAGTGTTAGAATCGGATCGCGTCGGTTTGTTGGTAACCATTACAGCAGACACAATTAACACATTTATAGCTCCTACGTAAACAAGCGGTTGTGCGGCAGCTACGAAATCAGCATTCAATACGAAGTATGATAAAGATATACAGGTGAAAACCGATCCCGAGGAAAAAGCAGAATGAACCACATTAGCAAATGATATTGTGCCCAAACTTCCTAGCGAAATACCTGATTCTATTAGTGACAAAATAAATTCATGAATTAATTTAGATAGATTCGTTAGACACAACTACTTTGATATTTCATGAAATTTATACCTCTGCCTCATACTCGTTCTTTTTGTTTTTTTCCCTTAGTTATAAGTAACCAAAAAAAAATAAAAATCAATTTACCTTATCGGAATATGCAATTAATTTGCGGGTTACTAATTAGGTTAGGTTTTGAATTAAATTTTTTCATCCTCAAACTTTTTGGATAAATAATTTAACGAAGTCGAAACCACTTGAATTGAAACATCTTGAGATGTAGAAAGAGGTAGACGACCCAAAGCCGTTTGATCGTGATTTAGTTCATGACGGTCATAACTGGAAAGTTCATACTCTTCAGTCATTGACAAGCAATTGGTTGGGCGGTATTCGACACAGTTTCCGCGAAAGATGCAAACCCCAAAATCGATGCTATAGCTTCTCAATCGTTTTTTCCTGATGTCCTTCATTAAGATCCAATCTACGACTGGCAGATTGATTGGACATACTCGGACACATACTTCGCAAGCAATACATTTGTCAAATTCGAAATGTATGCGTCCACGAAATCGTTCGGATGGTAAAATTTTTTCATACGGATATTGAACAGTTATGGGTGAACGATTTGAATGATCCAAAGTAACCGCGGAACCTTGACCTATGTATCTTGCGGCTTCTACGGCTTGTTGCCCATAACTCCGAAATTCAATTAGTGTGGAAAACATAAAATAGATGAAACCAACTTGTTAATTATTTTTAGTACATATAAACTTACATGTACGGGAAAAGAAACAAACAGCATGTTTGTTTCCTTTCTTTTTTATTAGATTAAACAGATTTGACTTGAACTGAAACTGAAGTAGAGGGGGTTAGCGTATTAGCAGAAGTTCAAATGAGGCTGTGAGCAATAAATTTCCCGAGGCAATAGGCAAAGGAAATTTCCATCCGAGATCTAATAATTGATCTATTCTTACCCTAGGTAAAGTCCATCTTGTTAAGATGGAGACAAATATAAATAAATGAGATTTTGATAGTGTAGTGATGATGCCCACCCCTCGCCCCAAAACGTCGAAGGACTCGCCGCTATAGTTTGGAAATGGAAAAATTCGTCCAAGATTTTCAAATAAAGGAACTGGAGAATCCCATCCACCCAGATATAAAATTGTTACAAATAGTGAAGAGGCCAATAGATTTAAATGAGAACCAACATAAGATAGACCAAATTTTATTCCGGAATATTCGGTTTGGTAACCCGCAACCAGTTCTTCCTCCGCTTCCGGAAGATCAAAAGGAAGTCTCTCACATTCTGCTAATGACGAAATAAAAAATGCTATGAACCCTGTGGGCTGACGCCATAAATTCCATCCAAAAAATCCATATTTGGATTGTGTTTTCACTATATCAACCGTACTCAAGCTACCAGATAAGAATAGTCGGCGGCAACTTCCGCCTCTAGTTCAAAACCGTACGTGAAATTAGAGTTTCATACGGCTCCTCATCAATTTCATAGAGAGGAATTAATGACACATGGTCGTCATCCGTGTCTCAAATAAAAATCACCGATTGAAATTGATGGGATTCCGTTTGCCACAACAAGGCAGTTGCTTCCGAATCTATCTCAACCTCATTTACTTGCTCTTCGTAAATTACGACCTGTTGCAAAACTTCTGAAGTTCAACATATATCTCCGTCATCTCTAAATAGAAAAGAGAAATGAAATTAATTTTAGTTTCATCTGGAGATAAAACAAAAGTCAAATTGACTACTTCAGCATTGTGCCTGTTGCAGCAAGCTCCAGGCTGAAACTGAAAAAAGCTCATACCTGATTTTTGATCACCAAAACTTTCATGGGGGTTACTTCGTTCCAAACGGTTATAATCGCAGTGAACAGGACTATACTCGAGACTGAAATATATTGGATGCACTACTCAATCGTCCCTACCGAGACTGAGTCTATCTCATGTGTGGAAACACTAGGAAAAGCAGATAGAAATTTTCAAATATCAACTCTTTAGATATCTTAGTACTCTGGTTGCCTTTCCCTATTACTACAACCCTCTCTGCTTAACAAATCTCTTGCGCATATTGGTGTTTCTTACTGTTCACTTTCATCTAAAGCTAAGAGAAAGCGGGAGACTAATATCTGTTCCCGCGTCAAGCCTGGATGGAGCCTAGGCCTGGGGTAAGTCGATGTTCAATTCACCGCTCAGATATGCTTATACGCCCGTACATAGGGTATGGGGTTTGAACCCGTAACTGCGAAAACGCCGTTTGATCTCACCCAAATAACTATTTGGTCTATTACTTAGCAATATTTTTACACTACTTACTAATAAGTAGTAAGTTTTCACTTAGTAATAATAATAATGCTTAGCGAATCGCACGTAGGGATGCAGATAATATACACAAGGCCAGGGGTATTTCGTAACTGATAGATTGGGCGGCAGCTCTGAGACCGCCTAAGAAGGAGTATTTATTATTTGAGGCGTACCCGGCAATAAGAAGACCCAAAGGTACAACGCTTGAAACAGCGACCCAGGAAAAAGCGCCTATACCCAGATCAGATAACACGATATTTTGGTCAAAGGGTATTACCAAGTAACTTACTAGAACTGGTGTGACTACAACGACTGGTCCAGTGGCAAATAACCAAGCATCACCTTTAGATGGAATGATGCCTTCCTTCAATAGAAGTTTGATTCCATCTGCCAAGGATTGAGTAATTCCCAAAGGACCCGCATATTCCGGTCCAGTACGTTGCTGCACCCCCGCAGAAACCTTTCGCTCGAGCCACACGATTACTGATACTCCCATCGTGACTCCCGTAACTAAAATGAGGGTAAAAACTAGAATCCAAAATGATTCGGAGGAAGTTGTTGCAACCCCCAACTCGTTAAATAATTGAACTAATTGTTTCCCGTAAATTTCGATATGAGTTGTCATTTCGGCGGTCAACCTCTCCCATGATTATGTCTATACTACCCAATATTGTCGTAATATCTGCGAGCTTCATTCCTTTTATCAATTGAGGAAGAATCTGCAGATTTATAAAACCAGGTGGACGAATTTTCCATCTCCAGGGAAAAACACTGTCATCTCCGACCGAGAAGATTCCTAATTCTCCCTTGGGAGCTTCTACCCTTACATAATGCTCTTGTTTAGGTAATTTAAAAGTGGGAGAAGATTTCTTGCCAACGAACTGGTAATTGAAACCGCCCCAGTCTATTTCTTTTTTTTGCTGGACGAGACGTCGACCCTCCAAATTTTCATATGGACCTCCTGGAAGAAGTTTCAGCGCCTGTTGAATGATACTTATTGATTCCTTCATTTCATCAATTCGCACTAAATAACGAGCTAGGGAGTCTCCCCCTTCCTGCCACTTGATCTGCCAATCCAAGTTGTCATAACATTCGTAGTGATCAACTTTGCGAAGATCCCATTGAACGCCTGAGGCCCGTAATACAGGTCCAGATAAACCCCAACTGATAGCGTCTTGTCTGTTGATGAAGCCTACCCCCGTTACCCGCTTCAAGAAAATAGGGTTCCTCGTAATTAGTCGCTCATATTCATGAATTTTCGGAAGACAGTAGTGGCAGAACTCTAAACACTTGTCTACCCATCCATAGGGCAGATCGGCGGCAACTCCCCCGATGCGAAAGTAGTTATGCATCATTCGCATACCAGTAACAGCTTCAAACAAGTCATAAATCATTTCCCTTTCTCGAAAAATGTAAAAGAATGGAGTTTGTGCACCAATATCTGCCAGGAACGGCCCAAGCCATAACAGATGTGAAGCTATTCGGCTCAATTCGAGCATGATTACGCGTATATGGCTAGCTCTTGCGGGTATTTGAATATTTGCCAGTTTCTCTGGCGCATTGGCCGTTACTGCTTCAGTAAACGTAGTAGCTAAATAATCCCACCTTGTTACATATGGAAGGTATTGCAAAATTGTCCTGTTCTCAGCAATTTTCTCCATCCCTCGATGCAGATATCCCAAGATTGGTTCGCAGTCAACAACATTTTCGCCATCTAAGGTAACAACAAGCCGAAGAACACCATGCATAGATGGATGATGAGGGCCCATGCTTATTGTAACTGGATCCAATTTTTTAAGAGAAATACCCGTGAATTACTTCCTTTCCAGTAAATGTCACAGGATCTAGCTTCGCCATAATAAGTCGCGCCAACTACGATACGTCGAAAAACCAAACCCCTGCCCAATATTTAACGCCCCTTTAAACTTCGAATACCCAAATTTTTTACAATTTTAGTATATAGAGCTGTATTCTCATCGAATAAATAAATTAAAAGACGCCTACGTCTACTGAGTAACTTCCGCAAACCTCTCTGGGATGAGTAGTCTTCGGAGTGTGATTCCAGGTGAGAAGTAAGCTTTAAAATCTGGCGAGTTAAATAGTAAATTTGTGAAGCGGTGAACCCAGTATCTCTGTTCCCACCGACTAGCTGCGCGTCAATAGATTTATACCTATCCATATTAATAATGATAATAATTACAATTGCTTACTCCATATCAAATCGATTATAAGCTGTTTAGTCAGCAGTTGCAGCAATAGCGCCTTGGATGAAAAGGAAGTCCGATTTTTTTAAGTGTGATACAGTATCGCATCAATTAGCTGCAGATATCTATGTTTCACCCATGAAAAGCCACAGCTTTTGTCTATATATATATATATATTACGTAATTAATTGGAAATACCTTCGTTTTGGTAATTCCAATTAACTACACATCTGCTGAAACCCCTGTCTCGTACCTGATACCCCTTGCCCCCATTAACTCCGAATAGTAGGATACATCCGAATCTTAAGTTTCGTAAATTGGCTCCCAGTGGTAATGTTGAAGCAGAATCTACCGGTGCAGGCTAATTCTTCTAGACGGTGGCTGGGCCACAAAAATCGTTTAACTTTTTGGACTTCTCTTAGTTCCGAAGGCTCAGATTCTTTGCTACTCCGAGTCTGTTCAATTTCTGATGCAGAATCAAAGTAGTCCGCTCCCGATTTCGTAGACCTCGACATTAACAGAGATCGAAGAAATCGGAATTCCCGCCGACGTCGCGGAAGCAGGAGATCTCCGATGTTATAAATGTGAGACCGTTTTTTCTTTACTTCTGTGGCTATCAGTAACAATTTTGATATAGAAGTATCACTATATATTTTTCCATATAGTCGTTTTTTTACTCTGTTTTTCAATCTAGACTTGAATTTTAGCAAGGGATTTATTATTTTGTACACCAAATTTTGGTCGTCAAATAATATTGATAAACGATGGGCCGAAAGGATAGACAAGTCGTGGAAAAGGCGAAGTTTCGTTGTTGCGTTGAAATACAGATCTAATAGCTCTGAATCTACGCAAGTATTCACACAAAGTGTGACGAGATCGCGGTCATCTCCTAACATTCTTGTGAGAGCTGTTAAACTTCTCAAATTTTCTAGTTTAACTTCGGACTTCCATTTCCATCGAAACAGGTAGTCTGCATCTTCTCTTTCATCTAACATTATTTCGTATAATTCATCCGATACTTTTTGGAATCTACGGTTTATATCTAGTGCGATGCCATATGTAGTATTATCCCTCAAAATAGGATCTCTTGACCTCTTTTTTCTCCTCTTAACAAATTCTTTCGCTCTTGCGAAATCTGTAACTAGCCACGGCATCAAATCAAACTTAGAGTTGAATTTGATCTCTGAATCGGAAGTGCGGGAGTCAGATAATCTATTCATCCCCCTCCCTCTTACTTTAGTCATTCTCAAAATACGATTTGCGCAGCAAAATCTTTGTGCAACAGCATCTTGTCGGACGGAAATTTTATCCACATCGCCATTTCTTACAAAATCAATGAGACTTTGTAATAGATATCTACGTTTGCGGAGCCTACTGAGATTTTTAACTCGGTGTCTAAGTGAGGGTTTTTTGGCATATATGGAATAATTGCGTAACTCACCTCGAAAGACGTGACATTCTCGTTCATTTGCAATTTTTTGTTCGATACCGCTGAGTTCACTCAAACAATCGGAATTGATTCTCCATCTGTGAGGCGCTACGCCCCGCCACAGTGTTAGTGGCAAGTTATATTCAGAAAAACAATCTAACCATTTATTCCAATTACTGGCGTCTAGATCACATAACTTTCTCAAAAACCCCCATTCCTCCACGAACTTCAAAACCTGTTCATTGATAAATTTCTTTGCAATTTGACTAGTCGCCTTATCAAACGAGCTATCTGTGTAATTATTCATTTCGCTTGAGCTTGATATAATTGAGTCGTACCCAATGGATAGACTGGAGGAATCTACCGAATAAGCCGAAGGTTGTTTAGACTGGTGGGGGGTTAATTTACCGTTTTGGCTTCTATCTCTTTCAACCCTTTCCGCACAACCGACCTTCCTATCAGTTGTCAACAAATTCAAGTCTAAGTTTTTCTTCACGCCGAGATCCCAAATACTGTTATAGAGATAAGCTTGAGGTAACCATTGAGTTTTACCAAATTGTGACAATCTATTTTTCGATCTGGAGAAAACTAAATTTGTTTCTTGAGTAGTAATATTAATTACTTCGATTAGTTGCGTGCGTAACGCAAAAAGCTCGTCGAGGCAATAGCAGAAATCCCTGTTAACTTTCAGATATGACATTGATGTAACCAAAAAGGATTTTTTGACTGCTTCTACAACGAGTATATATGACTTCAAGGCCATTTCTTTAAAACCGGTTAATTCGTTGAATTTTACAAAATTATTGAGATCTGTATCCTTCAACTTGTAATCTAAACTTAATTCATTGACTTGAGTTGTTTCAGTGTCCGGTTGATCTAGGTCAATCCCTCCGTTTAGCAGATTTGGTAATCCGATTACGTAATTATGCGCTACGAATTTGTCATCAGTTGATTTTTGAATAGTTAGTTCCTTGCTAAAATTACTAGCTAGTGGCACTTCCTCGCCGACATCAATGGATCCTCCGAAATTTTTTCGGGAAAAATTGAAATTCAATTCTACTTTTTCGTCTGCATCGTCGTTATGTACAGGCCTTATCTGAGTATTGTAGTTTGGGGCGGAGTCAGCTGATACTCCCCTGGCCTTGAACAACAGGTTGAACTCTTTTAACAAAATTAGACTTGGTTTCAACATTTTCCCGAAATCAAATTTGGAATCGAGAAAACGGTAGACTTGCTTTGTTCTTAGTGAAAATATTTCCCTGCAGTTTCGAATCAATTCTTTTCTAACAGGCCTCCAAAATGAAGGTTGTTTTTGAATGCTTCCAAAAGGTATATCTGTCTGATATCCTAAAGCAGTTAGATAGGTAAACCTAGGCCTTTTTTGTTTCAGCCTCCGCTTGTTTCTTGATTTCCGATCCTCAATGGAATCAACTTTCATATATTTATCGCGAGGAGTCAGTCTTTTTCTACTCCTACTGGAGTGCCAAGGCTTCAGCCGAAACGGATATACAATTTTTATCTGTATACCTTCTCTCAACCAGCGGGGGGGAAGTTGATCCTGGGAGAACTCCTCACCATCAAACGTGCAATTAATGTGAATTTCTTTTTTCCACTTCGTCCAGTCTTTATTCCATTCGGAATTTTGCCGAAGCAATATACGGCCAATAGTTTTGAAAACTATAAGTACGGGTAACTTTACAAACTTCCGAAATCTCGATTGAAAAACCAGCATGTAGCCTCTTCCGTTATGGATGGGACCTATGTCTGATCTAGCTGCTACAACTGAACGAGCAAGTTTCGACTGACTTGAAGTTTTTTTCGTCAACGAGGAAGTAGTTAATTGCTGCTCAAACGGGTAATCCGTGATTTTTTTCGAGCCAGTAAACGATTTTTTGGTCTTCGAACCCGTTAACTGCTCGACGGGTAATTGAAATAAAATTGGTACTTCCAGCGATCTAAGAAAAAAAGCCGAACGCACTTTCTCTTGAAGTGTTTTCCAGAGCAACGTCTTTCTTCTCCTGGACCGCATGGACCCTTTCAAAAATTTTCGGCGGAAGTCAGATATTCTTGCATATCGTTTCACTAATTTCGTTGATCTGGGTTTTCCCTTTGAGAAGGTGAAGCCAACATTCCGTAATTTTCTATGACGGATATCGCCGTCTGCTCCCGGAAAATCAAACTCAGGATCGAAAAATAGCTCGTTATTCCGAGCTATATTTGCAGTCAGATCCTCAATTTTGTGGAGCGTGCGTACCCTTTTCTTTGAGTTTGGTAGACGTTTCCGGCCACTAATCAAAAATCTATTTGATAAGAAAATTTGATCAAATTTATAGCAATTCTCTTCTTGTTTTATATAAGTCAAGAATAATGCTTGATCCTCGGGATCCAGGTTCATTATTTCCTCCCAGGTGACAACGGGCCCGGACGGAGATTTTATCCTCCTGAGAATTTTTTGTACGTCATAATCGTACAAAACTCGGTTTTTGAACATAAATTGGAACATACGTAGAGCTTTCGCTGGCAAAGTTTCCCACGGTAGGGGATTCTTGACTCCCCGCTTCAATCTCCCATTATTTAAAGAAATCAAATCCTGGATGGAATTCTTTTTGGTTATAACAAAATCTCCCCCCCTTCTAATTTTTTTCCTTGTGTCTAATTCAGTCCAATTCCATTGGGTCAAACTTAATTCATCTCCCGTTAAAAATGTTTGTGGCACCGGAATCCGCACACGTAAATTGCTAATGAAGGGGTCGTAGACGTGTGGTACTCTTCTCTTACCCCGACCTATCAATCGAATTTTCGTTTCCATTGCTTTCGAAAATAACGACCCAGTATCCAACAATTTAACTCTACCTATTAATTCTCTTTGAAATATTTTATTTTTTACTAGTTTCTGTAAAATCCAGCCTCGATATGAGGAATAGATCCCCGCAAATTTACGGGACCCAAATAGAGATTTCTCCAATTACTTCTCAAAAATTGACAAACTGGGCAACGCTGCAATGCATAATCTCTGTTTCCCGTCAGTTAAACAATTTCTGAAGAAAAATGTAGATGTTTTTCCCCTGTAAAAACTGCTACTGAGATCGAATCGACTGTTTTTGATGAATCGATTACCCCGATTACCTCTTGAGGGATCGAAAAAAGAGGTAGGCCACGGCTTGAAAAACCACCACAAAAAATCTGGGTACTCAGCAATTTCCCAGAAAGACATTTCCTTATCATGGGATTCATTCAGGAACTTTATGGTCCAAAAAGGAACCGGAGCTCTACCCAGGTAAACCAACGCGTTCATCGCAAAAACAATACTAAAAGTTGTGTAAATAGTACGCTTTACCAGTAAGTAAATTATTGGTGAATCTTTTTTCACGCGAATCAAAAGTAGTTTGGACAAGTGGCTAAACACCAAGTGACCAATTAACCAACCTAAGAAACTAGTTACTACAAAACTTAGATTACTGCTGTAACGGAAGAAAAGCAGGTGGGTTAGTCTTGCCAACACGGGATTTGGTAGTAGAATGGGATTCAATATTTGAAACAAAAAACTATTGAAAAATAAACTTATTAGCCGCGAATCGCGAAACGAGGTCACAGGACGCAAAATCTGGTAACTTGGTAAGTCGTTAATTGTCAGACAAAAGATAACCATGTAAGGTATTGCAACGATGGTTAGCAGATGTGGCTTCGATAACAATATATATATTGGTGAGCAATATATTGATATTGCAGTTGCTAGTTGCGCGAGCATCAAACCACTCAAAGACACGATACCGCCGATATTTCCCCCCAAGAGAAAAGATCTCATGCATAATATCTGGGAAGGTCCAACAGGTAGTGTCGCAAGTAAACCGTAATATAGGCCAAATAATATATAAGGACTCATTGATTTCAGCCCAGTTAGTAACAAAATATTTGATATATTTGTATTCGTTGTAGTATTTTTGATGTGCGGAATTGTTGTATCACCTGTTTTGTTTTTTCGCCTCTTTGCACTTTCCCCTCTTCATTTAGAGGCCTCAGGATATATTCCCCACAAAAATACACACTCTGCCGATGTAAATATCGATACCATATACATTATATACACAAATGTAAAATAATACAAATGATTTTGTAAAATCAATTACAGGTTTAAACATTAAACTGCATTAGATTTTATTTTTTTTTTTAATCAAAAAAAAAAAATAAAATCTAATGAAATGAACAAGTTTTTTGATTGAGAGCTTTTATAGATGATTATACATATCTATATCTATCTATCTATCTATATCTATCTATATATAGATAGATAGATATAGATAACTCTTCATAATGATTAATTACTAATCGTCAGCAATTAGTTTTTTTCTGATAACAGTTTAATTAGATCCCTGCTGTCTGTCTCGATAAGCTGCGGCAACCTAGTATAGAGTCACTTCGACGTCGCAGTGGACGAGTAACTAGCTCGAGAGCATCTCGCGCATTAATAGATCCATGAATTTGCGCAAATGTGAACTCAACCGACCATTTGGTATCTATGTCTCTAGCCTCCAAGGGATTGGCGTGGGCCATTCCAGTAATTGCCAAGTCAGGTTGTAGCTCATGCATACGCTGCACCTGACTATAATTGTCAGGTTTCTCAACAATTCGGGGCATGGGCTTCTTCATCTCTTTACAAGTATGTTGCAAAAGCAACAGCTCAGCAGCTTGATATCGCCTATCCATGTAGGGAATACCTACTTCGTAAACAACCATTCCGCATCGAATTAAAAATCTCGCTAGAGAAATTTCTAACAGATTATCTCCCATGAAGAAAACAGATTTACCAGTTATTATTTCAAGGTAATCACTAAGATTTCTCCATATTTGATTTTCTCTTTCTTCCAGGCCTTCTGGTTTTAAACCAAATACTGAACAAATTTTCTCAATCCATGCACGTGTTCCATCGGGGCCGATAGGGAAAGGCGCCCCAATCAACCGGCATTTCCTCCGACGCATTGGTGTTGTCGCCGTTCGGCTCAGGAAAGGGTTCACCCCGCATACGTAGACGCCTTCGCCTAAAGCGGGAAGTTCCGTGTATTTTTGCGAAGGTAGCCAACCCGACACGGAAACAGACTGACGCCTTGACTCCAAATTCAATTGAGAAGCTACACTCGAAGGCAGAGATCCAAAAAGTACTAAATTAGATCTATTTGACTTGCTTTTTTCGCCAAAAAATTTATTATTTGGGGTGACGTCAGCTGCAATATGCTTATCCACATCTTCTTCATGTTGGTTTGTAGTACGATGATTATTTTTATATTCCGGACAACGGTGTGTCGTAGCAGCCAGTACAGTATCTTCCCCTTGAGTGAAAGCATGATCCAACCCATTTGCCCGTGCAACCACAATTGGTATTCCAAGCTGCTTCTCCAATTTGGGTGCTATACCTTCCAAATCCATTTTTATTATCTCTGTGGTACAAGTGCCAATCCAAATAATAACACTGGGGTTCCTATCGTTCTTTATTCGTACGCAAATTCTTTCTAATTCCTTTTGGTCATTTAACTGGGCTGAAATATCTCCCTCTTCCGATTCCGCCATCGCGTAACGAGGTTCTGCAAAAATCATGACTCCGGGAGCACTTTGCAAAAAGTAACCACAAGTTTTCGTACCTACTACTAGGAAGAAACTGTCTTCAATCTTTTGGTATAGCCAAGCTACACAACTTATGGGGCAGAAGGTGTGATAATTACCAGTTTCGCACTCAAAAGTAGGAATCTCAAGAGTCTTCATGAAAGTGTTTCCTTGGAGAGGTGTAGATGTATATATATTTATTTATACGCGAAGACGCAGCCTCTTCATTGTCGAATAATTGTAAAACCAAGTGGAGTACCTTGTTGATCACGCGGAGTATCTTGCTGGTCATTTTGAGTTTTTATTTTCTTCTCCGAATTGGGATTTAAGTAAAAGTCGGAAAGTAAGCTAAACAATTCCCTATCTGGAATTTCCCGTGGTACGATTCCCTCCGGCTTAGATAGAGTCTAATCCGCTATATTTGAATAGAAATCACAAACAAAATTTAGATTTGGCTGGCATTCCGCCATTTCAAACAAAGTTTTTCCCTTTACTCTGGAAACACGAATATCTTCCACTAAAGGTAATACCTCAAGTACGGGCATGGGGCAAGCTTCTACATATTTATTAATTAAGTCTCTTTCAGATGTTCGGTTTCCTACTAAACCGGCTAGCCGCAAGGGATGAGTATGTGCCTTTTCCCTGACCGATGCAGCGATGCAATTTGCTGCAAAAAGGGCGTCAAATCCATTATCTGTTATAATAATGCAGTAATCCGCATAGTTTAGCGGAGCGGCAAAACCTCCGCAAACTACGTCTCCCAAAACATCAAATGAAGTAATGTCATATTCGTAAAAGGCGTTTGATTCTTTCAATGACTTCACCGTTTCTCCCACGACATACCCCCCACAGCCCGCTCCCGCGGGGGGTCCGCCAGCTTCGACGCGATCTACCCCACCATAACCCTTATGAATCACATCTTCCGGCCACACATCTTCATAGTGATAATCTTTCGATTGTGGGGTGTCGATAATTGTAGGTATTAAGAATCCCGTGAGGGTAAAAGTACTATCGTGTTTGGGATCGCACCCAATTTGTAGTATTCGTTTCCCCCGCCTAGCCAAAGCTATTGATATGTTGCAGCTAGTTGTTGATTTCCCAATTCCGCCCTTGCCGTAAACTGCTACTTTCGTTTCACGAAGCTCCAATTCGTGTTCATTTCTCCCGACTATTGTTCATCTCCCCCATCCCCATCTCTCTCCTTTTTGCTCTTTTTATTTCTCAAAGATATTACTTATTCCTAGAAGGCAAGGTAGGAAAATCCTGTGGTTATTCTACTATGCTTCTTGGAGGGGGGGGAATAGAAAGTACTAATTGGTGATTGATCGATACAGATCGTGGGGGGCTTGTGGGGTTGATCCCGACCCCGATCGATTGCCCCCCCCCCCCCCTCTCCGATGATTTGGGTAGGGTACCCTTCCATTCAAACGGGATTGCTATCGCCGCCGCCTTGCCCTATAATGCTATAATAGGAGTTAGGGTGTACACGAAGTTTACTTCACGAAATGTCGGAGAAAGCTTAACGTATTACAGATTTAGAAACGGTTCAGGGAACAAAGGTCTTTGAGTGTGTATGAGACTGAATCCCCTACCACTTTCCTCGGTAGCTCAGCGGTAGAGCGGTCGGCTGTTAACCGATTGGTCGTAGGTTCGAATCCTACCCGGGGAGATTCATTCGAATCTACGTCAATAATTCCTAGTAATTGGATAGTTGCATTTGCCGCAGATGCCAAATCAAATTGCGTTGGACCATGACCCACCAACCAGTGAATGATTCACTATCGTGCTTATTTCCAGCTCTAAAAATTGGGGAGAAGAAGATTTGTGCGTCCTTCGCCCTTACCCCCCCCCCCCCTTGAATACCCCAGGGATCCTGCCTATCCTATGAGGTCGTTTTTGGGGGCCCCCACTTCAATTCCGGCGTATTGAGCGATTAGAATGAGCGAATCAATTAGTCATCTGGAGAGGGGAGTAAATCCACAATTTTCTGAAATAGAGGATCTATTCCAAGCGTGATATTGATGTTAAAAAGCTGTTTTGCAAAATCCCTACGGAAGAAGCTATTGTTCCCTCCGAATCTTCTTTCTAAGCAGAAAGAATCATAAAAAACTCATCTAGGAAATGGCCTTCAGCTCCTTAACTATTTAAGATGCTGCGAGAAAATGATTTGTATCAGTAAAAGGAAAATATAGACCTTCCTTTTACTGATTTGGCTTCTAATTATATGGCTAGAAATCTATACAGAATGAGGGGTATCTAAGATTTGTTCTATGAACTTTCCTGAGAAAATTGTTTCGTCGCTCGATCCAGTGACGCCCCACCAAACCAGAACGGACTGAATAGATATTAATAAATTTCAAGCAACATGTTATAGATAAGAAAATCCTGAAATGGGCAACGGTTTCGCCTCATCCATTTGTTTCTATGAATCAGAAGCCTAAACCGAATAAATCGCTCTGGGAAATCTTCTGCTACCACGTAGGAATCGAAGCGAGCGGGACTAAATGTCTGCGGATATTGCAGATGTATATCCATAGAGGAAATTTCTTTGACGTATTCAAAATCTCGCTCCTCTTCATCCATAGGGAGATTATTACACCGCTTAATAGGTGAGTCAGGTTTCAATTTCGGATTATCTTCACGATAGAGAAAGAAATTTTTAATTTTTTTATTTGACATTTTATTAAGGTGCTGCCTTCTCATACCGTAAATGGTGTAAAGCCTCCGCGCCAGTTCTTTCGTCGGCAACAAGCTGCGACGCGAGGAAGGAATGTTAGGATCTGGCTGGAACAGAAGCATGGGGTCCCATATGAAGCGCCCCCCGAAGAGTCGAGTCGTTTCATCAAATCGATTACAGTGTGTTTCATATTCATTAGATGAGTCGCCGGATATTCCCAATTCGAGAAATTGCTCGCGTAACGACATATTATCCAACCGGTTTTCCAATCTTTCAATAGATTTATCTGTCACATTAGTCGCAGATTTTTCAGAAGTGAATAGATATCCGCTTTTATCACACCATTTACTTTTGTCACCCTTAATCTTATTGAATTCAAAATCTTGTTGGGGTATATAATTCTGATTTTGGTAGAGGAAAATTAAATTATACAAATGATTGGGTTCAGATAATACCCTCATCAATTCATAAGCCCCGCTTCGCAGGAAACGGAGACGCCAAGCCTTATGGGACCAAGTGATCTCACGCGACACTTCCGTCGGACTTGAGTTTATTAGTTCGGGTGACTGTTGCAGTTCGAAGTCGGTTAGACTGCTAAACCCCCCCTTTCTCACAAATTTAGAAGAACGACTTTTAGAGGTTACACCTGAACAATACTTGGGTTTATCGATAGGAACGGAAAAGGAAAGACTATTACTGTGTCGACTTCCGTCTTTACAAATTTCCGAACGTGAGAAATTAGTCGAGAGGTTTTCTAGTACGCCACAAGCTAGGTTTAAGTCATTCTCTACGAGTTTGTCGATAACAATCAAATTTTCCTCCTTTCTCATATCCCTTTGGAGCGAATCGCGAGCAACTAATCCAGCTAGTATCCCTAGGATATGCGAAAATAGAGTGAATTCATTAAATGTTGACTTGGTTATTGAAGGTTCCACATACCAGTTAGACAAATAATAAAATCGCATTTTTAACGCGTTACGACCAATATATGTATTTGTGATATAAGTATCTATCAAACTATTCTTTGAAGTAGCTTCCGCTATCTCGTGAGAAAAGATTTCCGATTCAGAACCGGATTCTATCCCATTGCCCATATCACTAGCAGTCGAATGTTGTCTATGCAAAGCTAATTCAATTGCGTCGCTACGTAGAATCTTACTTCTTTTGGAAGTACCTATTAATAACGCCTCATTAGCAAGAAGAAATAAATCTCGTTTACTATAACCCGTAGTTCCAGACCCAGTACCTTCAATAAGAGGAAGAGGCGGATTAGCCTCCATTTCGCAACCTTTGATACGTAATAGAATTGATAATTCTTTATGACGTTGATACCCGTTGGATTTTCGAAAATTTATTAATTAGTTTAACCGGTTCGGAGCTATTGGAGCTGGATCTATCCTCGCAGGTACGTGAGTCGTAGCGATAACAACATTCCTGCAGATGTTGGAATTGCTGCGCCTGTCACCAATACTTTTCAATATTTGGCAAAGTAAGAATTTGGGATCAGCTTCTAGCTTATGATACGAACGATGAATATTCAATTCATGAATATCTTGAATCCATAGTGTACAAGGAGACATCTCTTTCGCCATTTCAAAAACGAAATTTAATCGGTGTACGCTTTCTTTCGAGATGAAATTTCCACGTACATTATTAAAGAAGGATCGGTTGTATATCAGCTTTTTCAATGGTAGTTTCACCACTGGAAAGTAGGAATCGAATGCTACATCTCTAATAATGGAAGATCGTCCAGTTTCTATGGGTCCTACTAGCAAAATTCCTTTAGATGGTAATAATCCCGATTGGAGTGAAATAGGTATGTCATGACATGGCATATCTAGTAGACTGCCTCTTCGTCTCGTTGTTACTGAAAATAGAATATTTCTCTCGAGAGCGGAAAAGGCCCACTTCTCCGCAGGATCCAACTTACGGATCTTGTGACTCAATAGATCATTTTGCCAGAATTGAAGTAAGTATGCCAAAACATTAGATCTTTCCTGTGGATAAGGTTCATGAGAAATCTCGTTGCTCGATAAATCGTAATTGGAATTCAATTTCGACGCATACCTGCGAAAAATTTTATTCGTCACTAGGTGTTGAGTCAGTAGTTCTTTCTTACTATCTAGGATATCGGAGCTTTCTTTATGAAACATCCATGAATCGAGTTCATTTTTCACAAAGAAAAAAAAGATTATATTATTTATATAATTCAAGAATCTATTCAAAGAATAGATTAGTAGATCTCTCGTTGACATTTAGCTTGTCGAAGGGGAATACATTACCTCTTTCAAATAGGATCCACGCGTTGGGTCTGTTAGATATTCAATAGTATTGAAACGTTTCCATGGATGAAAGGAATTGAAACCCGAAACGGCAGACAAAGGGTGTTTGAATAATGCAAGAACAATTAATACTGAAAGAATGAAGTAATAGCAGATAGACCTATTGGAAAATTGAGATCCTGACCATCCTCCCGAATGTAAAATCTCCGCTTCATCAGGAATTTCTTCGAAAATAAGAAGACCTATCTCGGATACTACAGTATTGATAGAATCGTTGTCAAATCTCAATCCTAGGCTTTGCAGTCTTTGGGATAAATAGGCTTTCGCGCCATCTACTACATCCTCAGCAATTCTTTTATAAATCCTGGGAAAATTATGATTCGAGTCATAACTTATTTTAAGTACTATTTCTGGATATGTTTCTCTAATCAGATCGTAGAAGTATCTCCACCAGGTGGGGGTAAAAAACCAAGGTATATAATCTCTAAATAAGCTCCATTTTTCACCGATATTGTCTTTCCAAAAGATCCAAGAGATCTCATATCTGTTCAAATCTTTTAATAATTCATTGAATTTGATAAAGTGGGATGGACGAATAGCCTCTTTCCGGATAGATTGATCCGCATAGTCCGTATCTTCGCGCGCAACCTCCTCTCCAATCGATTCTGCTAGAGATCTCGATGTTACATCGTCGCATAATGGGAGTCTTAGCGACCAGTAAGATGTTTCTATTTCTTCCGGTTCCCAGAAATACCTAATAGACAAATTCTTTTGATAGACTCGATCCAATACCAGATTCTTGGGACGAGGTTGGGGTCGCCGATCCGACGATGAATCGGAGTTTATCGACGTCTTCCCCAAATAAACTCCAGCGCTACTGCACGAATATAAGAATGACTCTATCGTTTCACGAGGAGATGAGTTCAAACTCGCCAGTAACCTATTCAGATCCGAAATAGAATTGGAAAGTCCATCTGAATGAGTTACTAATGCTGTGGCTGTGGATTCATGCAGATTAGACGAAGTAAATTGAATTGGTGTGAGTACGTGGCCAGCAACCTCCCTTGCTGTTTGTTTCGATAAATTGGATGACAACGAATCCGACAGTTGGGGATGAATAAATGAGATGGTTTCATCTTCGGAGCCCGCATAGAAGTTTTCTAGGACGTCGAGATAACTACTGTTGCATCTCCCAATAAAAAAATCCCTTTTGATTCTCGGAATAAAGTTGCTTCTAGCACAGTTCCGTATAGGTGAGTCATCTAGAAAATTTAGTTTACTAACCTGATCGGAAATGTATCTTGAAATATTCCCACCAATATCTTTAGTTGAATCTCCCCCACGGTTTAAATCATGCAGAAATAGATTCCAAAATTCCCTCCCCGCAATGGAAAGAGCATCGCTTGAAAATGAAAATCCTGCTCGGATGGGTTCGATGCGGGGCAACCCGAGAGAAGTGGGATTCACTGCAGGTTCCAGCTCGGTCGAAGAGCCTACCGATTTCTCACTCATTAACAGTTTGGATTCAATGAAGAAACTCTTTTTTCTCTCAAGAATTGTTTTGAGGAAAAGTATCTGTTCGTCAATGTAACCATCGAATAAACTTGATAAAAGATCAAGCTTCATGATATCTATCTTGTTCAATTTATCGAGATCTATATCGTTCAATTTTTCGATGCAATAATCAATGGTATATATCAAAGCTTTCTGGCGAATAACCTCAGCAACAATCATTTTGTAAAGAAAAAAAGCATTGAGAAATCGATGAAAATCTTTTTTGTTTTGTTGATTGTTACTACCGAGACTGACACCAATATTATTTAGTAATTCGTTTCTTATTGTTGATACGCGGCAAATTGATTCCTCCAACTCATACTTTAAGACTTCCCCGGCGAGGGAAAGAGACGAATCCCCGGTCGTATCGAACCATCTATGCACATTTAACTGAACATTTCTATACTCACCAACTTGAAAGGTAATATATTCGTTCAATAGGCGCTCTACGTTATCCTTCCATTTCAATACTATTTATTCAGTTGCAATTCTTGTTACACCGGTGTACTCCCCGCTCCCCGTCCAGCCATCCAACCGATATTTGATTTGGAAGAAATATTCAGTAAATAATGCGCAGAAATAGTCATAGAAAAGAAATATGTATGTTGAGTAGAGAGGTATGATTCTACTTCGTCCATACAATTTAACTAAATTGTATATTGAATGTATGTTACCCTTTTCTTCCAATTAGTTTAAAGAAATAGTATTTTCACTTCGATTACTTATTTTTCTAGGTATACCTGAAGATATTTGAAAATAGTTTGGAAGAATCTCGTTGAGGTTGAGGTGTCTGCTACTCGCTAGCCCAAGTTTTTTGCCAGATATTTGAGTAAGCGGCATGTCACCCTTCGTTTTCAATGGAAATCCTTTCCCAGATTTGACGCTATTACTGACGTCAATAACTATTGCCCCGCTAAAAACCAGATTTGATTTCTCAATTATCGAGAAAAATTCGGTGAGTCGATTTATTAATCCATTTTTCATTTGTGAATAAGTGTGTAGAACGGGAAATTCTTCCCCATTTTTGTCACAATCCAATCCGGATATACAGCCACGAAACGACGTCGTCTTTTCACAAGACGTAAATGAAGACAAGTTGGAAAAGGCTTCTCGCTCGAAATAAAATATCGACCCATCCCCCTGGTGATCTGCTGAATCTCTGGATTCAAGTAACGCCTTGTCGTAGGAGTTCAATACTACGGTACTTAATGAGTCGTTTCTCAATTGTGTTGCTTGTAACCGACCCAGATCTCGCTTGTTATGACTTTCCCGAAAGAATAACGAATCGAAATCACTTTGGTTGTTTTTATAAACTACCAGGTAGTTGTAGAATTTGAAAAACCTACTTGAGTTTCGTAAACACCTATCCCTGCAAAATCCTTGAATCCTTTCAGTCTCATCCTTGGATATATCTCTGCCAAGGAGTGAATCCCTCGCTACGCATGCCTTCCATCGACCGTAACCCAGAGGAATCATCGCATCATAACGAACTTGCTTCTCTTTTCTCGTTGAACCTGCAGAAATCTCTTCGTTCAAACCTAAGTAGTGGGAAACAGGTATTCCCCTCTTTCCATCCTTTCCAACAGATAAAGATCTTTTGAATCGGGGAAAGCAGTCGCGGGAGAAGTCACCAGAAATTTCTGCTTGTTTCTTTATTACTTCGTCACCCCCATTAATGACTCCCGCTAATGCAAAACTTCTTTCGATCGACCTTTTGTCACTCAAGCAATGCATAGAAATTGGTATTGTTAGCAACATCAGCATCTCCAGGGTGATGCCACTATCTCTTTTTAGTGAATCACGCAGATTGCGTAAAAATAGTGAACTCAGAAATCACAAGTCAGATAATCTGATAAAAGGTTCATAATTGGAAGATGGACTAATGAAAAATCCTTTGAGATGTTGGTTTTTCAATGATTCGAAGAAGTGGTCTAATAGACTGACTTCTACTAACTCCGAAATTTTAGATGAAAAATCTGGACTTCCTACTCTTTTTTTTGCCACCTTTTTTACCTTACTTTCTTTCTTCATATTAATTCTATGCGGTAGATACTATCTATTTCCCATATTTATTATACCAATAAATTTGAAAATTTCAAGATATTATGGAAGAAATATTTCAAACGAGTCTAGTGATTTCCGTGAATAGTCGTATCCAAAACTGGCATTAGATCGGGAATTAGAAATCGTTATTGTCGGGGAGACCCACACATATCCCACCCACCTTAACAATGATTCTCTGTTCCAAGCAAGCAGAGCGATGGGATCAAATTACCCAATTGGATGGGCGAACGACGGGGATTGAACCCGCGCGTGATGGATCCACAATCCATTGCCTTGATCCACTTGGCTACGTCCGCCCCCTCTGTCGATTTAGCTGGCTCCCCCCCCACCCCCGGACGTGAACGAGATCTATCCGTTAAGCAAGCTAGATAGGTTCTTCGGTTGATACACATACATGTTGACTTTATGTATATAACGAGACAATAGAAAATCTTTGAAATCAGGAATGCACTCTCAATTTCTTTTATCTAAAAGATTTAGGTGGGAGATTACAAGCATTCTGCAAATCGGAGTAGGAAACCTCGTAATCCATCAAATTGCAGAAGGATATTCCAAATAGTTTTCAGAATTCAAGGTTGGGAACTGATAATCGTGAAATTGTGACAAGCTGTTATCATCCTCTCTATCCGTTCTACCGCACGAACCTTCACCTCGTCGGACACCAAACCTCCTTCCGGAGTTAAGAGATTTGGTATCCAGTTGTGCCACATAACCAGAAGGATATTATCCGTTTGTAGAAGGAGCTTCAACAGAAGCCAAGTCTAGAGGGAAGTTGTGAGCGTTACGTTCATGCATGACTTCCATACCTAGGTTAGCACGGTTTATGATATCAGCCCAGGTGTTTATAACACGACCTTGGCTGTCAACCACGGATTGGTTGAAGTTAAAACCATTCAAGTTGAATGCCATAGTGCTAATGCCTAAAGCGGTGAACCAGATACCTACTACGGGCCAAGCAGCTAAAAAGAAGTGTAGAGAACGAGAATTGTTGAAGCTAGCATATTGGAAGATCAAACGACCAAAATAGCCGTGAGCAGCTACGATGTTGTAGGTTTCTTCTTCTTGACCGAACTTATAACCTGCATTAGCAGACTCATTCTCAGTTGTTTCTCTGATCAAACTAGAAGTTACCAAAGAACCATGCATAGCACTGAATAGAGAGCCGCCGAATACGCCAGCTACACCCAACATGTGGAAGGGATGCATAAGGATATTGTGCTCAGCCTGGAAGACGATCATGAAGTTGAAAGTACCAGAAATGCCTAGAGGCATACCGTCAGAGAAACTTCCTTGACCAATTGGGTAGATCAAGAAGACGGCGGTAGCAGCTGCGACAGGAGCTGAGTACGCAACAGCGATCCAAGGACGCATACCTAAACGGAAGCTCAGTTCCCATTCGCGACCCATGTAGCAAGCTACACCAAGTAAGAAGTGAAGAACGATAAGTTCGTAAGGACCACCATTGTAAAGCCATTCATCGACGGAAGCTGCTTCCCAGATTGGGTAGAAATGTAACCCAATAGCTGCAGAAGTAGGGATGATAGCGCCGGAGATAATGTTGTTACCGTATAGCAAAGAACCAGAAACGGGTTCGCGAATACCATCAATATCTACGGGAGGAGCTGCGACGAAAGCAATGATGAATACAGAGGTTGCGGTTAGTAAGGTGGGAATCATTAAGACACCGAACCATCCGATGTAAAGACGGTTTTCGGTGCTGGTGATCCAGTCGCAGAAGCGACCCCATAAGCTTGCGCTTTCGCGTCGTTCTAAAGTTGCGGTCATGGTAATTTTTGGTTTTCGAGATATAATTAGTGATTCCCCAGGCTAGTAAGCTTGTTAATTTGTAATATATCACAAAAACCTATCTGTGTCAACCGAAATTAATTGAGTCCCCAGAATTCTCGGATATGGGGGCTTCTTTTCGATGTCTCAAACAAATTTTAGCCATTGTTTTACAACAAGGCTTTCTTCCTTTTTCAGAGAAGAATGAAATTCTTACTCTATGCAGTATGCGGTGCGCGCCTCAATGAATTTCAGTCTCTGAAAAAACTGGTCACGCGTCAAGCCTTTTTGCGAGGCACTCCGCAACTCCGCATTGGCCCCCCCCCGCTACCTTATTGGGTTAGAAGGAGTCTAATAATTAACAACCTAGAAAAAGAAGTAGTTGTCAATCCCCATTTGTGGCTTAGACATCCGTTATTTGTCGCCGACTCCTCACTCAACCATTTCTCCATAGTTTTTTTTTGATTCCCCGATAGTTTGTGCCCCGGTTCCAATCCACAACGGAAAGATTGTGGATTGGAACGAATCCGAAACTAGCGGAAATGGGCAAAAGCTTTGTTAGCTTCCGCAACTTTATGAGTCTCCTCTTTCTTTCGTATGGCACTACCGGAATTCCTGGCGGCATCCATCGATTCATCACTCGATCTTAAAGCCATACTTCGACCTGAGCGTTTTCGACACGCGATTAATGACCACCGGATAGCCGAAGCTTTTCCCTCTGCCGGTACTACTTCAACGGGAACTCGATAAGTTGATCCACCTACACGTTTGGTTTCTGTCACTACATCGGGAGTTACCCCGCGCACCGCCTGTCGCAGAACAGACAGTGGGTTCCTATTTGTCTTTTACCTAATCCGCTTCATAGCCTGATAAAAAATCTGATAAGCCAGTGATTTCTTGCCATTTTTCAGGATACGATCAACTAGCAGATTTACTAATCGATTACGATAAATTGGATCTGATTCGATATTTTTCTTTCTGTTCGCTACACTGCTCCGATGTAACACGAGTTTACAAATATAAATATGTCAGATTTCAATCAATTCTTTTATTTCAATGGTATCTCAATCTACTATTTTGGCTTTTTCACTCCATATTGTAGGGTGGATCCACTGGTTAGTCGAGGATCTCCCTCCAAACTGCACGTGCGACTTTCATCGAATACAGCTTTCCACATGATTGAATAGAAACTATTCAAATGATTTTGAACCATTTATTTTTTAAAATGCAAATCATATTTACTCATCGCACACTGAGTATCCGTTTTCTCCCACTCCACGGATAAAATCTATTCCACGGATAAAAGAAGTCGAAGTCTAGATATAAAGGAAGAAAATCTTGCAATTCAGTTATCTTACTGGGAATGTCCGTAGGTTTATCAATCCAACCAGTAGATGTGCATGAAGCCTTCACCGAATCTCCGTAGTCGTAATCTAAACCTGTTCCAAGAGGAAAAGACATCCTAGGATTTTCCAGGTGAGAGTCTAGGTAAAACTCAACTTACTGGAATAGAACACCTTAGACACCAAGTTGTTTCATACAAATAGATAGATAATAATTAATCTCTATCAATCTCTGCAGTAGCAGGCTTTAGTCCCCCGGCAGTGCTGGGTCGGCTACACATTTAACATATCAGAACAACTGATACGGAATCATTGCAATGATACAAGTTATGACAATGTTCTGCAACGCACTAGAACGCCCTTTTTTACGATCCTTCACCCCTACAGCATCTAAGGTTCCTCTAACAATGTGATACCTAACACCGGGTAGGTCTTTGACCCTTCCACCTCTCACGGGGACCACCGAATGTTCCTGCAAATTATGGCCAATGCCTGGTATGTAAGCCGTTACCTCAAACTTGGAGGTTAGTCGAACTCTCGCGACTTTGCGTAGGGCAGAGTTGGGTTTTTTCGGTGTAGTCGTGGAATAGTCGACAGCTCCAATGTCACTATACAGAACCGTACGTGAGATTCTCACCTCATACGGCTCCTCGTCATTCAAATACTCCTTGTAAAAGAAATACTCCTGAGAAAAAAAGGTCCGGAATTCCTCCCAATTTTTTTTTTATTTCTCTTTCTTTTTTTTTTTTTTAACTACAAATACAAAAGAATTTACAAAAGAAGAGAAAGATAATTAAATCCTTTTCAATTCATTTTTAAGGCTTCGGCTTTTCGCCCCACTCATTTCTCGGATCCCGTTATTATTAATAAGCAACCCAGGTAGAAAGATGAAAAATCTATCAAATCGATGGGTAGATTTGTTAGCAAGTTCCTCGTTTTCGTGCAAGTAATATGATGCGGATTGAGTATGGAGGAGATTGACGAGTCGGTATCAGCTTATCCGCATCATTAACCATTTCTTGATAAGGAATTCTTTTTGAAATGAAGACAGTTTCGATATCTCACTCTCGTTCTTTATTTCGTTTTTTCGACGAGGCTACCTGAAGAGGATCCAGCAACCTAACGCTAACGAACTACCCTGATAAGTAGGTGAGCCAAAATCTGGAGTGGGTAGGATCCGACC